TCGATCGGTTAATAACATGGTAATTGCCCCCGCCAGTACCGGAAGTGATAATAAAAGTAGGAATGCTGTCACTAGAACGGACCACACAAATAGGGGTGATCTATGCATAGTCATTCCAGGTCCACGCATGTTGGAGATAGTTGTTATAAAATTGATAGAACCTAAAATGGATGAAACACCAGATAGATGAAGACTAGAAATTGCTAAATCAACAGCTCCTCCAGAATGGCTGGTAATACCACTTAAGGGCGGATAGACCGTCCACCCAGTGCCGCTACCCACTTCTACTAAGGCTGAGCTTAATAGGAGCAAGAGACTAGGTGGCAACAACCAGAATGAAATATTATTTAATCGTGGAAATGCCATGTCAGGTGCACCTATCAGAATCGGAACAGACCAATTACCAGATCCGCCTATCATCGCCGGCATAACCATAAAAAAGATCATTAAAAAAGCGTGAGCCGTTATTAAAACATTATAAAGTTGATGATTACCACCAAGAATTTGATCGCCGGGTCGTGCTAATTCCATACGAATCAGTACTGAGAAGCATGTGCCCATCACTCCAGCAATAGCACCGAAGATGAAATATAGAGTCCCTATATCCTTGTGGTTAGTGGAGAACAGCCATCGTGTCGTAAAATTGAGATTATTTCTTTCTTTCCTTGTCAGAGAGGGGCCGGAGCGGGGCTTTTTTATTGAAATGGGAAGGCCGGTTTAGTTTCCAAGGAAATACCGGAGGAACTCTCTATACACGGCGGAGAGATTCCCGTTTTGCTGGGCATCTTGGATCCAGTACCGCAGCATAGCTTCCACCAATCCTTTATCAAAAGGGGACTGGGGCTCATTCAGATTTAAACGACTCATAAAGTCGTTTATAAATGAAAGAGCTTCGGTCCTTATGGCACCCTCGCGAAAGGGCGAGTCTGCCAATATTTGAGCGAGCCGCTCAGTTGTTTCGCTCAAAAACAAATTGACGAGTTGCTCTAAGAGATTCGCCTTAAACTCTAACAGGCGAAGATCGAAGAGCTCATTGCTCAGGACATTACGGTAGTGTCCAATGGTCAGGGTGTCATCGAGAAACCCTCTGACTAAGGCTTCGTACTCGCCAAAGTTCATTTGCGGTGGCAAGCCGTCAATCAACCGGTTCTCTAGAAGTCGTATCCGAGCAAAGAGTTCCAATTCCGTCTCTTGGTTGAGTATACGAAATTGATCGACAACGTCGAGAGGTACTACATTATTGTTAGGTTCTTGATCAATAGGATTGAAAGGGGGATCATTGATAGGTATATTATGAACTGAATTGGAATCGGCGATTGAGCCAGAGTTCACGGCCAAAGAGTCCGAAAAAAAATGCATAAAATCGATGTCAGCAAAAGGCGCGGTTACAAAAAGCCAATTCCAAAAAAGCAAATAAAAGTAAGCGAAAGCAAGCCTAACGAGTGGTCTACCTAAGAAGAAGATGCTCATAGAATGAAATATTTGATAGAAAATGTGACGGAACCTAGGTATCTTCATGATAACTTTTTTTCTTTCCTTTCTTAAGAGACTCCGGACGCTCCTTGTCCTAAGCCCCAGGCATCCGGTTACCTTTGTGGATCTCCGCCACTTACTTTTGCACTAAGTTCCTTACGTTAAGGTCTTCAACAGGTACACTGAACACCAACTAAATCTCGACATAAAATGAAAAGTACAAGCAACTACATCAACAGCCTGACGCGGAGAAAGCTTTTTTTTCTTTGTTTAATCAGGTCGAATCAAAACCTTTCTTTTTTACGCTTTCTTATCTTAAGATATTTCTAGTTAAAGAGAAAGATCCTTCCTAAATGCAACCCAACCTTTCTCTTATATACGATAGCACCAGACACGCCCCTGAGAATTGCGTCGTTGTGCCTGCTCTGATCTTGACTTACTCTAGTAAAAAATGACTAGTAAAAAAGAAAGTATGAACTTGTGACCGTATTTCCCGGGGGGAAATGGTCCGATCACATCACCAGCACAACTCGTTTTCTGCTACTATCATGGGAGCCGTGTTAAGCATAGGCGCTGAGAACACCCTTCTTTGGCGATGCCCAAGATCGCAATGGATTCCACCGCGACTTTTATAATAATATATATTATATATATATATATATTATACGATACCGGTCTATGAGTGTTTAGCGTACCTACTTGATAGAGCTACGACCGTCACGGTCAACTTTCTTGTTCTTTTTCTCTCGCTATGCTTTGCAACTATAAAAAAGGATTGTACGATATTTAGTTCAAAGCTTCGGTTTTTTAAGGAGTGAAGGAAGGCAATCACTATGCCCTTGTTTCTGAAAAGTTGCTTTTTTTTTACTTTTCTACTTATGCATGGTGGATTGATTCGGGTACCAGCCTTCACTTTATGTGACCTATTCTATGCAGGGTTTTCTTAAAAGCAGACTTCCAGTAAAGGATTAACAAAGCATCATCACGGAAAAGGGGATGCGTTCTCGCGTGGAGGCTGTGGGGACTGTGAGACTCATCCTGTATACCTGACATCACCTGGCCCTAGAATACACCTTTTTTTACATCCCACGTTTTTGGCCTACTTTCTCTCGGGCCAGAAGTGAGGGAATCTATTGAAGAAGAAATTGACGTAGATGATAGAGGCAGAATAAGCGCAGTTGGTGCTTTAGTTGTAGGTTAGCAGGGATAAGTTGGACTGCATCAGATGGTAATACCGCGATCGAAGGGCAAACTTTTTAATTTAGCGACTGTAATCCCTTCTAAAAGGTACAAACTGAGATGCCGGATGTCGACGAATTTGCGCAGTGTACCATAGTATCCTGTTACAGGGGTATACCTTACGTATAGAGAAATGGAAGCCAGGGTCCTCTATGAAAGAGCATTTAGAAGTATTTCACCTAGGCGACTCGTTCACCTATCACGAATAGGTGGGTGGCTGCGTAATAGAATATAACCTGCGGAAACTACCTCATCCAGGGAAACAGCCCTGCTACACTACCACTACCTGTAAGATAGAAGGAGGGCACTTCACTCACCTCACTCACTAGTAAGCGCTTTCAACTCTCCCTTGAATCCGTTCACCTGTCTTTAGGCACTCAAAAGGCATAATCAAGCATATAAGATCTAAAAGGCGGATCAAAAATGGAACTTCCAGAGGCTGATAGAATACGTTATTTTTAACTTTAAGCCAATCAACGTAGGATCCGAAAAATTTCTAGAGAACAAGGGCCTGTGCCTTCGTTTCACTCGTATCCATGGCAAGTCCCTGATTCACTTCTCACGCCCAAGGAAAACAGGGAATACAGTTATATCCGACTTTCGGTGGGGAGACCGTAGACTGCACTGAAAGCGTAACTGCGGGAAGAAGGAAAGAAAGCTCCTAGCTATAGAGTTATGCTCCTAGCGTTACATAGACTTATGCTCTGAGCCCACCTACCTTCTTTATTGGCTTACCGAGCTCGAGTACACCCGCTGCCTACATTTATTCTCTTTGCCAGTTCAGTGCACTTTGAAAAAAGAAGCGAAAGAAACCCCTTGGTGTTGAGCACTACTGAAAAAAGCTATTAAACAAGAGGTTAGGGCTATGCTGTCACTTTCCCTTTCCATAGTTTGTTAATCGAAGACTAATAAATTTAATACTCTTTACAGCTTCTTGTGTTGAAAGAGTCACTACTTTTTCAAACTCTTCTTTTCCGCTCAGCTACTCCAGTCTTCTTTTGGAGTATATGGACAGGTAGTTTGAGAGTAAATTTCTTGTTCCAGTGAATCAAACCTATTCTTTTTTTCTGCTTTACGGGCTTGACTTCTTTCTTCCATTCCACATAGGCTAGCTTCCTTGCCTCCCTTTCTCAAAGGCTAAAGACATCACTGAAAAAAAAAAACTCATTTCACCTACCTACTCTTAAATAAGGACCCAAAATCCACTTTTTCATATATCAACTTGGTCATAGAAACCGTTTTTCTTATTGAAGGGAATGATTTCCTTTACAGTGATTTCAGAAACCACTATCTAGCTCGTACATTCAAAAAAGGTGAAAGGCATTATCAACTCAACAGTCAAAAGAAAGAAGAGGAAATAGATATAGGAAGGTCCAAGGCCTACTCTCTTCCTGCTTTAGAGTTTTTAGAAAGGTGGGTCAGGAATAGAGGGACTTGGCTTGTCTTGCCGGTAATAAGATTATTTTCCAGTCGTAGAATAAGATCGTTTGCTCTTCCTTATCAGGAATGAAAGAGAGAGAGAGGAACTGACATGACCTTATTTTATCACATTATAGAATAATGTAAACCATCTTTTTGAAGGAGATAGTTTGTTGAGATGTTGGTTTGCCATTCATCACGTTAGAGCTACTTTTTTTTTAACTAGAATAGGATAGTTCTTTCTTATTGACTGAAGCGTAAATATATCCCCTTCCAATGAATAAATGATGAACCACAGTCTTTCTTTGAAGAAGACAATCAAATTCGAAAAGAACCCATTTCTTCCCGTAAATAACCTAATTCACTAGATGTAAAAGAACCTTCCAAAAGAGTTGGTGAGGAACCCTCTTTCCCACTTCCCCACCTCCCCTATATCGTGGGGTCCTCGCCTTCGCGTCGTGCTTTGGCTACTCTCTTCTTTCGGGAGCAGATAGGGCTACTGCCCAACCCTATCCAATTCCCCCAATCAACCAACAGTTCTTTTTCATTGGAACTCTATTTGTATAAAGCCCTCTTTCTTGAGAAAAGCAAGCCTCCCAAGCAGAGGATGGGCTCCCCCCCTGGAACTGCGCGGTCGAAGTTGCCAACTAAATCCAATTCCTTTTAAATATCTGTAAAGGATTCTATTCTAAATCTAAAGGGATTTTCTTATTCCTTAAAAATGGGTACAAGGATCTCATCGTCGAAGCCGGCATATTTCCTATTAGGGAACTAGACTTCCAACTCGCGATCCAAGTCATCCAAAAATATATTCAAAAATTCAGAGGCTATGAAGACAACGGGAGGAATTCCTGTCTTTATGGACCAGTCTTTCCCCCAACCATCTAAAATTGGTAGATCAAAAAAATTAAGATATTCATTTCTTAAGAAACTCATCCATCCTTACCTTAATAACCGATTTCACTTTGTATAAAAGTCGAGAACGAGAGAATGTGGTTATAGATTCGGATAAATCAATTCTAAGAAGAGTATCTACTTTTTTCCAACCGTATCAAAATAATGAGAAAGTTCTCTATCCTCACGGGAAGAACTAAAACAATTATTTGAAAAAATGAAGATTGTCCGAATGCTTTCATTAATATACCACCAAGCGTACCAATAAGAAATTCATCAGCGAGTTCGAGTTCAAGCGAAAGCAAGGGCACATTAAAACCAGGATGGTAACAGTTCTGTTCTCTCAAAATGCGAAATTTTGAACTTCCGTTTAAAAGGGCGTTTTGAATGGCCAGAATATCGACTTCTGTGATGGGAAAGTCGCTTTGTCGTTTTTGATAAAAAGCATAAACCTCATTTTTTTTTAATGAGATGTTGAATCGAACAAGGCATATCGTAACTTCTTTGCATGTCGTTTCCACCCTTTTTTTTTAGGAAAAAAGATCATAGCATAGCGCAAGTATGATCTTCACATATGAACCGGCCGGAATCGAACCGACATTTTGTTCTAGGTCCAACCTCAGCTCCGATAAAAAGAAATATACACTTTCTTTATGAAAATACAAGCGAAAGGAGGATGCCCTTTGAAAAGGACTTGATTAAAGTGGATTCTGGAATGGGTGCGTCCTCTCAGCTCTAACTTTTCGCTATATCAATCAAAGAGATTGAATTCATTGATTGATTAATTTCGAAAGATAGGACTTAGGAGATATATTCTATTAAGTGCTTTCTTTCCGGGTCGTAAGTTATCTAATGAAAGCTAATGAAGTCTAACGAAAGCCAGGGACTGAGCCATCTGACCGGATAACATGGTAGCTCATGCCACCGTCAGAAAGGTTGGAAGAGAGAGTGATTCGATCCGCCTGGGAGGCACCTTGTCGATTCCCCCCGTGCAGGTTTCCATCCTGAGGAAATCGGCGGCTAAAAGATAAGATAGAAGACCAAGCAAGATCCCCTTCTACTACTGGCCAGGGGACCACTCATCAACCAGAGAAAGCACGAACCAGATCACTTGCAAGCCTATTACTAAATTCATCCTAGTGAAAGGATCAAAAGAAATAAACCGCGGAAATGGAAAGTACAAGGCAAGAGGCAACTCACGTGTGTTAAGCATATAGGACCACCAAAGCAACCAACAAGCAAACGTACAAAATAGGACATACGCAACTTGTTGAAAACAAACCAAAAGTCCCTTCTTGTAGAACGATAGATCCGGCAAGATTTTCCTCTCGGTGGTCATGCCCGGATAGCCCATTTAGATCCCGGGAGACAGACAGGGACTGACAGAAGAATGGTTTAAGGTAACTTAAGCATCTCCTCGAAGGCCATCCTTTCAAGGTAGATGTAAAAAGAGCGGTTCTTCCATCACCTACGGAATTTGGTCCGCGCCCGGGTAGACGTTTCATGACCGCCATGCTGGACCCTTCATGTAGAGCGGCTTCTTAGGTTGGAAGCCCAGTGACAGCTAGCAATAAAAAAAGAACGACGATATATAGTTAAAGCAAAGCACAAAACATAACAAAAAAAATATAGAGTGAACCCTATCTAAGCTATATCAACATAGCCAACTAGAAAACTCATCCGCTTGTCAATTAATTCTTGGTGTAATACTCACTCGTAAATGATTGGTGTCAGAATTTTTCACTGATCAGATGTGATCGGTCTCATCCGTGTAAGAATTAGGAATTCCTCTTCCAACTTGTCCCGGAATGGGCGTTATGGCAAAGAATAAGAAGAAAACTAAAGGAGAAATTTGTCCAATAGTAACAAATGGTGCCTCCACAGGTTGACATCCGATCCAACCTAGTAGTAAGCAATCCGCCAAAAGCAACCAAAATATTCCTTGGTGAATAGGGCGAAAACTTGAACTACGCACATACATACTTTTAAAAAAAGGTAAAGCCAACAGACATATAAAAACAGGTGCTATTGCGGCTACACCTCCCGATTTGTCAGGTATACTACGAAGAATGGCATGGATCGGTAGGAAATACCATTCCGGCACAATATGAGGCGGGGTGGGCATCGGATTAGCAGGTATATAATTGTCGGGATGCCCCAAAACATTAGGAGCATAAAAAATCCAAATGGAAGAAAAGATAGCAAAAGCTACCCAACCTACTAGATCCTTTACATAAAAATAAGGGTAAAAAGAAATTTTATCCATCTCTGAATGTACACCCAATGGATTATTTGATCCATATTGATGCAATGCGGCCAGATGAAGAAGACTGGCGCCTACTAAAATAAAGGGGAGTAAATGATGAAGACTAAAAAAACGATTTAAGGTGGCATTGTCCACGGAGAAACCGCCCCAAAGCCAAGTAACTATGGTATCCCCTACTACAGGTATGGCGCTAGCTAAGCTTGTAATTACTGTAGCTCCCCAAAAGCTCATCTGACCCCAAGGTAGTACGTATCCTGTAAAAGCTGTCACAATCATTAATAGGAAGATTACAACTCCGAGACACCGAACAAATTCCCTAGGACTGCTATAACTCGCATGATATAGACCGCGAAAAATATGAAGGTGAACCACAATGAGAAACATACTTGCCCCATTAGCATGCATATAACGGAGCAACCAACCCCCTTCAACATCTCTCATAATGTGTTCTACGCTGTTGAAAGCTAGATCCACATGAGGTGTGTGATGCATAGCTAAAAAAACGCCAGTTACTATCTGAATGACTAAACAAATACCAGCTAACGGACCGAACCCCCACCAATAACTAAGATTGCTCGGGGTTGGATAATCTATCAAATGCTGATTAAGTGTGGAGGATATTGGTTGTTTAAGAAGAGAGAATCGTTGGTTCCTTATAGTCATTTATCTTTCCTATCGTGACAACTCTAGTTCCCCCGCCTTTTAGCGTTCTGGGGCCCTACTTACTAAAAAAAAAATTATATATATATTTTATGGAAGATTATTCTTTCCTCTTCGGTGAAAGAGGGCAAGGGTGTGTGGGAGAAAGAATGATAAAAAAAAGGAGAGAAGATTTCGTCCACCAAGCGGGAGAGAGTGCGACCCCTAAGCAATTGGAGGTTCTCGCCGGGGTCCATATCATCTAAATACTTTTTCTGTTCCATTAGCATAGCTAAATTTTAATAGGATGACTCAGCGTCAGGAAAAGTAAGCCCCCCTTGCCTTGATTTAATTTGGCTTCGCTGCGCCCTGAATCAATCAATAAGCTTTTTGATTTAATCCATCCCATTTCATTTGGGCGAGAGGGAGGCTGTGAGTCACCTGGGCTACGGATTTGTCGGTTGATTGATTCTCGGAATCACCTCTTGAGAAAAAAAAGGGCCTTCGGGTCCCGACCCACAAATGAATAGGAAGCGGGACGAGGTTCTTTCATTAAAGGGAGAAAAGAGGGGTGGGGCTTTGTTCTGGGGGGGGGTCGCCTTGCGCAGCTTTAGAAGGGAGAGAATTTCAGGCGGTTAAAGTAACTCTCTCCAACCTTTTCTATATATCCTTAGAAGTAGGGCGAGAGAAAGTCAATATGAGATTTGCGTTGGTTTTTCCAACGAAAAAAGCACTTTTTTGTCTTTATCATTCGGAAGGCTCAGCCCCACACTCTGACTTCAATGATGGGAACAACCCCCGCGCCCCGGCGCTCTAATGAACAATAGTTCTCCGCCTTACTATATTTAGAATAGTGGTCGATCCCTCGGGAGTTACATTCGTAACTTAATGTTATGTTCACGCGGTGATATTCTATCTTTCCAGGAGTACTACCTGTACGTAGTCTATGTCTGGGGAGCATACTTGACAGGAGATAGACACAGGCGGTAGAGGGGTCTCCCACTTCGATTCCCGCCCCGTTAGCATCTCCGATCCGAGATAAGGGATTACTCCGTTAGGTCTTTTCGGTCCGGAGCCGGCCGGTAATGGACCTACTTACCTGTGGACCAGCTGCGGAGCTAACCCTTGCTCTATTGGTTTGGTGGTTGCTACCAAGACGATTTCTTTATGCCCATCGAGATGCGAAAAACGATACGATAAATTTGAAAGAACTCATATACGGAACGAGGGCGGCTTATAACGATGTTTGTCCCGCATATCACTAGGAAATCTTTACAAAAGGCTTTAAAAAGCTTTCGTCTCAATTCATATTTAGCCGCGAGAAATCGACGTTTGTGATCTCGTATATTTCGCTTCTCCGACATCTTACGGAGTTTCCCCCTCATCTTTTTGCAAAAAGCCGCTCCACGGTGGTAAAGTCTCATCTTGCGTGTTGGCCGAAGTGACAATAGTCACATTGAACCCTCGAATATGCTCGAAGATCTCGAAATGATCTTCCAGTTCCGGGGAGAATTCGCAAAACTCCGTTTCCATCGAGAATTGAATGAAGTTTTCCCGTATTTCGACCGGGGAATCTAACAGAGACATTACTGTCGAGATTCTGACCGAAAAATTAGACATTCCATGCCCTCGGAGAGTGCTTTGTCGTGCTAGGTCACTGGCATATCCTTTGTCTTTATTTGACCCCAAGAATGGATTGGATCGAAACGACTTTCCTGTCGAACCCCTTTTTGTCTGTATGAATTTCTGACCGCGCGGAATCTCCATAGCCAATTTTCCATTTTTTATTATGAAATCATAGGGTGCCTTTGGTAAAACTCTTATTTCACACGATCCAGGAACTTCCATAACGTTAGCGTGATTCAGTTTGAGCAACGGATCCTGACGTAATACATCTTCGTAATGAAAATTGAGTGGAAACATGAGTTGGCTTTTACAGTATCTATAGAATGAGCACTGTGAACTATCTGCTTCAAAAAGATAGTTGTAAGAATGAAAGTTCAACCTCGATCGGAATACAGATGAGATCAAAAAGGCCATCATTGGGGCAAACGATGCAATAGCTTCGGT